TACATTTCTAATTTCATTTCTAGTGAAAGTGGAAATAGTAGTGAAACCGAGAGTTCCAATATACAAAGTAGCACGAATGGTAGTGATTTAACTATAAGCGAAAGTTCTGATGATCTCGATGTAACTCAAAAATACAGGCATTTATGGGTTCAATGCGAAAATTGTTATGGATTAAATTATAAGAAATTTCTTACGTCAAAAATGTATATTTGTGAACAATGTGGATTTCATTTGAAAATGAGTAGCTCAGATAGAATCGAACTTTCGGTTGATCCAGGTACTTGGGATCCGATGGATGACGACATGGTCTCTATAGATCCCATTGAATTTAATTCAGAAGAGGAACCTTACAAAAATCGTATTGATTCTTATCAAACAAAGACAGGATTAACGGAGGCTGTTCAAACAGGTACAGGGCAACTAAACGGGATTCCCATCGCAATCGGGATTATGGATTTTCAGTTTATGGGGGGTAGTATGGGATCCGTAGTAGGCGAGAAAATCACCCGTTTGATCGAGTATGCTGCCAATAAAATTTTACCTCTTCTTCTAGTGTGTGCTTCCGGGGGAGCACGCATGCAAGAAGGAAGTTTGAGCTTGATGCAAATGGCTAAAATATCTTCTGCTTTATATGATTATCAATTAAATAAAAAGTTATTCTATGTATCAATTCTTACATCTCCTACTACTGGTGGAGTGACAGCTAGTTTTGGTATGTTGGGGGATATCATTATTGCTGAACCGAATGCCTATATTGCATTTGCGGGTAAACGAGTAATTGAACAAACATTGAATAAGACAGTACCTGAAGGTTCCCAAGCGGCTGAATATTTATTCCAAAAGGGCTTATTCGATCCAATCGTACCACGTAATCCTTTAAAAGGTGTTCTGAGCGAGTTATTTCAGTTCCACGCCTTTTTTCCTTTGAATCAAAATTAACTTCAGTAGAGTTCTTAAGTGAAATTTTTTTTTGTGGCGAACAATTAGTTAGTTAGTTTATCCGAATAAAAATAAAACAAAATCCGAAGAATGGATTTTTCTTTGGTGACATAAGATTTCATTGTACAAATAAGCATGCGGATAATTCTTTTTTTTTTACCGATATGACGGATTAGTAATCAGTAAACCTCTCTCAACAAAACAACATAAAAAAAACATTCTTCCTTAGAATTCATTGTGGGGCAGGGCAAATAAAAGAATTTCTTGTTCCCCTCTTACGTATGTATATATTATTCAAATGGAGAAAATAGAAAATCTTGCATCTTTCTATATCTCCTAATAAGGACCATTTTCCTAGGAATCCCTGCTGTTGGATCGGATTCTAACGAATCTTTCGGGAATTTGTAATAAATTCTTTAGTTAAGAACAACAGAAGAAGAAAAATAAGTAATAATAATAACGAAAATGGGTTATCATACATATATTTCATGTAGAAAGATGAATAGGTCCGTTTATTTAGTTCTACATTCCTTGCGCTTAGTATATATACTCATTTAGTATACTTAGTATACTTCTATACAATTCTATAAGTATACTATATATACATTTATATACGAATTAGAATATTCTAATAATTAGAATATGAATTCTAATTATTATAGGATATCTTTATACCAATAACAGGTACAAATATTAAATCGAGGTACCCTTTCTATGACAATTCTCAACAGCTTTCCCTCTATTTTTGTGCCTTTAGTGGGCCTAGTATTTCCGGCAATGGCAATGGCTTCTTTATTTCTTTATCTTGAAAAAAATAAGATTTTTTAAATCCGATCGGATCAAGGTCAACTCTCATCTAGTTTTTTTTTTTCAAAACTTAGCGATGATGGATATCCATTTAGTAGAATAGTGTATAAGACTAAGAGGTGGCTTTCTCCGAGCATAAACGAAAGAGCTCTTATGCATGTGTAAACATGATATATAGGTAAATTAATTCTATCTATTTTCACCTATCTATTTTCAACAATAGGCTGTGATCCGAACTCATGTCTGCAATGAAAGTCAATGTATCTATATGTATGTACCGATCTATAGGGACTCATATGAAGGGGATGCTCTGATTTTATTAGATCTAAGCAATTCGATGACTTACTGCTAAGATCTAATAAAATAGTACTAGTTGATGAGAGTTACTTCGGAAACACAAAAAGGAAACTAAAATAGATTTTCTTTTGGTTATTTCCCCAATTCCAATAAAATGCAACTGGAGCTAGTATGTATGAGTTGGCGATCAGAATATATATGGATAGAGTTTATAGCAGGCTCTCGCAAAACAAGCAATTTCTGCTGGGCCCTTATCCTTTTTTTAGGTTCATTAGGATTCTTAGTGGTTGGAATTTCTAGTTATCTTGATAGGAATTTGCTATCTTTATTTCCGTCTCAGCAAATAAATTTTTTTCCCCAAGGGATCGTGATGTCTTTCTACGGGATCGCGGGTCTCTTTATTAGTTCCTATTTGTGGTGCACAATTACATGGAATGTAGGTAGCGGTTATGATCGATTTGATACAAAAGAGGGAATAGTGTGTATTTTTCGTTGGGGATTTCCTGGAAAAAATCGCCGCATCTTTCTCCGATTCCTTATGAAAGATATTCAGTCCATCAGAATAGAAGTTAAAGAGGGTATTTATGCTCGTCGTGTCCTTTATATAGAAAGCAGAGACTTGGGGGCCATTCCCTTGAATCGTACTGATGAGAATTTGACCCCACGAGAAATTGAGCAAAAGGCTGCGGAATTGGCCTATTTCTTGCGTGTACCAATTGAAGGGTTTTGAAAAATGAACTGAAGAATAAACGCTTTCTCAGCAGGCGGAAACCCCTGGGATATCTGGAAACAATATTGTTTTTTATTATTTCTTGATTCAAATTCAAATTCGAATGAAGAATTCGAAGTGGATTCTTCTTCGATTTCTGTAGTTTTTCTACACTAGGTTCAAGGACTAACCGCCGAATCACAACTAAAAAAAAGAGACTCGATTTATAGGCGCAATACCTTGTAATAGAACTCATGCTTGATAGAAATATTAGATCGCATAGAATCAACGAATGAGGTGGGTTCATTAACAATTCACAGATGAAAAAATGACAAAAAAGAGCGCATCCATTCCCCTTCGATATCTTTTATCTATAGTATTTGTAGTATTTTTGCCCTGGTGGATCCCTCTCTCATTTAATAAAAATCTGGAATCCTGGGTTACTAATTGGTGGAATACTAGTCAACCCGAAACCTTTTTGAACGATATTCAGGAAAAGGCTATTCTAGAAAAATTCATAGAATTAGAGGAATTATTCCTCTTGGACGAAATGATAAAGGAATTTCCGGAAAGACATCTAGAAAAGCTTCGTATAGGGTTCCAGAAAGAAAGAGTCCAATTAATCAAGATGCACGATGAGGATCATATCCATACGATTTTTCACTTCTCGACAAATACAATCTGCTTTGTTATTCTAAGTGGTTATTCGATTCTGTGTAATGAAGAACTTTTTATTCTTAACTCTTGGGTTCAAGAATTCCTATATAATTTAAGCGACACAATAAAAGCCTTTTCGATTCTTTTCGTAACTGATTTATGTATCGGATTCCATTCGCCCCGCGGTTGGGAACTACTGATTGGCTATGCCTACAACGATTTTGGATTTGCTCATAATGATATTATTCTATCTGTTCTTGTTTCCACTTTTCCAGTCATTCTAGATACGTTTTTTAAATATTGGCTTTTTTCTTATTTAAATCGTGTATCTCCGTCACTTGTAGTGATTTATCATTCAATGACTGAGTGAAAAGCGATTCCATGATCCAATTCGAATATTTCTTATTTTGTACATAAGCAAAGCATTCAAAGCCGTCCTTACCGGACTTTTTCTACCCATCCAGAGGATCCCTCTCAGATTCCAGGAATCCTATATTCCAGTAAAATTATTTCAGTAAATAGCAGAATCGCGGATAGGGAACTATATTAGTGACCTACCTAATTTTATTGTAGAAATTTTCGGGATCAACGATTGGACCATGCAAATTAGAAATACCTTTTCTTCGTTAAAGGGAGAGATTACTCGATTCATTTCCGTATCCCTCATGATATATATAATAACTCGGGCATCGATTTCAAATGCATATCCCGTTTTTGCGCAGCAGGGTTTTGAAAATCCACGAGAGGCAACTGGTCGTATTGTATGCGCCAATTGTCATTTAGCTAATAAGCCCGTCGATATTGAGGTTCCACAAGCGGTACTCCCTGATACTGTATTTGAAGCAGTTGTTAGAATTCCGCATGATATGCAACTGAAACAAGTTCTTGCTAATGGCAAAAAGGGGTCTTTGAATGTGGGGGCCGTTCTTATTTTACCAGAGGGGTTTGAATTAGCCCCCTCCGACCGCATTTCGCCCGAGATGAAAGAAAAGATAGGCAAGCTGTCTTTTCAGACCTACCGACCCACTAAAAAAAATATTCTTGTGATAGGGCCAGTTCCTGGTCAGAAATATAGTGAAATCGCTTTTCCTATTCTTTCCCCGAACCCTGCGACCAATAAAGATGCTCACTTCTTAAAATATCCAATATACGTAGGTGGGAACAGGGGGAGGGGTCAGATTTATCCCGACGGGAATAAAAGTAACAATACGGTTTATAATGCCACAGCTTCGGGTATAGTAAGCAAAATCATACGAAAAGAAAAAGGGGGATACGAAATAAACATAACGGATGCATCGAATGGGCGTGAAGTGGTTGATATTATCCCTCCAGGACCAGAACTTCGTGTTTCAGAGGGCCAATCTATCAAACTTGATCAACCATTAACAAGTAATCCTAATGTAGGTGGGTTTGGTCAGGCAGATGCAGAAATAGTACTTCAAGATCCATTACGTGTCCAAGGCCTTTTGTTCTTTTTGGCATCTGTTGTTTTGGCACAAATCTTTTTGGTTCTTAAAAAGAAACAGTTTGAGAAGGTCCAATTGTCCGAAATGGATTTCTAGATCCGCGGATTTATCAACATCAAGTTTGT